AATAAAGTGGCTGAGGTATAAGCGGTAGATTGTAAATCTATAAACGAATTTATAATTCCTTTATTAAACTCTATAGTATAAATAATAACATTAAATTGCAAGTTTAAAGATGTGTTGATCACTAGGGTTTAGTAGAATTTAAAAGATTTGAACTTTTTTTTAAAACTTTGAAGGCTTTTAGTTTAAATAACTTAAAATTCTAAATTAATAAAAAATAAATAGGTAATAAAAGTCCGATAAAATTAAAAGATGTTTTTATTAATAATGAGATATTAGAAGCAAGTGATTTATATTTTATATTGAAGTTTATAATAGGATTTAAAAGTAAAATAAATAAAATAATAATACGTAAATAAAAATATAAAGTGATTAGAGCTGAAATTAATAAAAAAAACAAAGGAATATAGAGGTTAAAGTTAACTATAATTTGGATTAATATTCATTTAGGAATAAATCCTGTAAAAGGTGGTAGTCCTCCTAAGGATAGAAGATTAAATGAAATTAAAATTGAATGAAAAATTCTATTTTGATCTGATTGTATTAAATTTGATAATGTAAATACTTGAAGATTGTAAAATACACTTGTAATCGAAAGTAAGATAAATGAGTAAATAATAAAGTAAATAAATCAAAAAGTATCTCCAGTTGAAATTGCAATTATTATTCAAGATATATGGTTAATTGAAGAGAAAGCAATGATTTTACGTAAAAATATTAAGTTTAATCCTCCTAATGCTCCTACAATAGCTGATATAATTGAAAAGAAAATAATTATTTTAATTATAATATTATTAACTATTAAATATGATAAAAGAACTATAGGGGCTAGTTTCTGAATTGTAGATAATAGAAAAACTTGAGGTCAATTTAGGCCTTCTATAACTTGAGGAAACCAGAAATGAAATGGAGCACTAGCTAATTTTAATAAAAGGGCTAAAAAAATAAGTATATAACTAATAAAAAAAAACGATATAGAAAGAAATCCTGATGTAATAAATAAAGCTGACCCTAGAGCTTGAATAAGAAAATATTTTAAAGCTGCTTCTGAATAATAAGAGTTTATTTTTAGAACAATTAATGGAATAAAAGATATTATATTTAATTCTAATCCAACTCAAGCTCCAAACCAAGAAGGAGAAGAAATTGAAATAATAGAACCTAAAAGTAATGTGAAAATAAAAATAATATAAGATGAAGGAAAAAACATTAAAAAGAGAAAGATTATACTTTCATTTACGGGGTATGAGCCCATTAGCTTAATATTAGCTTATCTTTTATAAAATTGTTATAAGTTTAAGGTGGTAGAGATAGTTTAAAGATAGTATAGGTTTTAGTAAAAATAATATAGGTAAAAAAATTACATGATTAGCTCTATCAAAGCTATCCTTTTAAATCAGGCACTATATTAAAAAATATATGGTTTAAATGAATTATAAATTAATATAATTATTTATTTTATAGTAAAAATAATTTTATTGGTTTAAAATTATTGTAACTATAAAAAAATTAATTAAATAAATGTGAAAATGATATAATAATTAAAAATTACAATAAATTATTAATATATAATATTATAATGAATTCATTAAAATTTAATTAACTTTATTGTTTATTAATATATTTGTTGATGTAAAGAGCATAAAAAGTTTTGATCTTTTAAGGAATGGTGCAAATCCATTACAAATAAATATGCATGATAAAATAGTTTTATAAAATATATTTATTTAATAATGATTTAGATAATAATGACGTATAAATTCTTAATTAATAGTAAGCGTTTAGATAATATATATATATATATATACATTTAATTAAATATAATATAATTAAATTAAATATATCAATGTAATTTAAATGTAATTATTAATATACAAAACAATAATATAATTAATCCCCCTTTTATAAGGGGGTAATTTCATTGGTTTAGACTTTCTCTCCTGGGGCAAGAGGTAAAAGTCTAAACCATTGAAATTACCCCCTAGTTCTACAAACCCACACCACATTTAATGATATATATCCGTAGTAGAACGATATTTTGTCTCTTTAAGATGAATCTTTAATATAAATTTTCATTTTATATAACCTGTCATTCTTCTTATTTTTCTATTATTATATATTAATTTTTATAAAATTTTTTGTTTATTTTCTTTTTTTGTTTGTATTTAGATATACACATTATATTAATATTTATGTTTTTTGTTTATTTTCTTTATTTATATAACATTTATTGGAATATATACATATATATGTATATATTCTTATATATGTATATATACATATATATGTATGTAATGATTTCTTATTATAATTATTAATTTAATTATATACATATATTGTATGTAAGAGGTTTTTAAATCTTTTTATTATACATGGGTTTATTTTAATGTAAATTTGTATTTCTTATTAATGAGTAAATATAATGTTTAATTTTGGCTTAAGGTTTTACGTTTTTATTAAAATTGCATGAAAATTATTAGTGTGTATGAATATATTTAATTTTATATTAAGTATTTCTTTAAAATTAATATAATTATGAAATTATATAATCTCAGCATAAATTATTAATAATTATCATATACGAAAGTATGAATTAGTAATAATAGTTAAATCTGATAAATATTTGTGCCAGCATTCGCGGTTATACTTTAAGATTAAGTAAAAAAGATTAGCGTTTAGTTAAATGGTGATTTTATAAATATTATAAATAATAAAAGGTAAAATTTAATTGTTATTTTATATTATATTAATGATTGTAATTGAAGCTAAAAAATCTAATTATAGACTAGGATTAGATACCCTATTATTTTAGGAAAAAATATAAAGCTAGATTAGTATTAGTTAAATACTTAAAAATTAAAAGATTTGGCGGTGATTTAATCTTTTCAGAGGAATTTGTTTTTTAATCGATAAACCACGAAAAATCTTACTTGTTTTTGTTAATAATCAGTTTGTATACCATCATTATCAGATAATTCTAAAAAGAAAAATTATCAAATTTAAATGTTTATTAAAATTAGATCATGGTGCAGCTTATAAACAAGGTAAAATGAATTACAATAAATTGTTTTATGATGAATTAATAAGATAATTCTTATTATGAAGGAGGATTTGATGGTATTATAAATTTAATAAGTTTATAAGATAAAGGCTCTAAATCATGTACATATCGCCCGTCGCTTTCATTTATAAATGAAATAAGTCGTAACATAGTAGATGTACTGGAAAGTGTATCTAGAATTATCAAAGTATAGTTAGAGTAGTTTAACATTTCGTTTACGTTGAAAAGAATTATCGTGCAAATCGATTTACTTTGAAAATTTGATAACTTGTTTATAAAAGTTTTTTTTAATTTTATAAGAAAAATAATTTTATTTATTTATAATTAAGTAATTTTTAATAAAATAATAGTAAATAAACTATAGATTAAAGTACTGTAAAGGAAAGTTTATAATATAAAATTTTTTTATAGTAATTTTAAAATTTTATACCTTGTGTATCAGGGAAAATTTATATAATTTAATTATTGTAATTGTCTCGAAATAAAAACAGTTAATTTTATAATAAAGTTTTTGTAAAAAATAAATTTTTAATATAAAGTTAAAGATGAAATATCAGTCGAGTTTTATTATATCTAGTTTTTTAAAAAATAAATTAAATTTATTTTTTATATTTAATTATATATAAAATTAAAGTATAGGAGGGACTAGCTTCTTATATATGGATTATTAAAAAGTTATATAAGTTTTAAATATTTTAATTAGTCTTAAAAGTAGATATATTTATAAAGTGTTTTAACTAAATTTTTTTATTTATAATATTTATAATAACTTTTTTGAATATTAAAAAATTAGTTTTAATAAGGAAAATTTTAATATAATGATTTTATTAGTAAAAATTAATGTTAATTTGAGAAGTGAAATATTATGTATTATTTAGTAATTTTATAATAATATAAAGGAATTCGGCAAAAATTTTCTTTGCCTGTTTATCAAAAACATGTCTGTTTGAAGGTATAAAAAGTTTAACCTGCCCACTGATAAATTTTTTAAAGGGCCGCGGTATTCTGACTGTGCAAAGGTAGCATAATCGTTAGTTTTTTAATTGGAATCTTGTATGAATGGTTTGACAAAAGAAAATCTGTCTTTATAATTATTTATTGAATTTAACTTTTAAGTGAAAAGGCTTAAATAAATTAAAAAGACGATAAGACCCTATAAAGCTTAATATTAAATTTTTATTTAATTAAATTTTAAATTATAATAAAGATTTGGTAAATAAATTTTATTTTGTTGGGGTGATAATGGTAAAATGATTATTAACTGTTAATTTTTTTAGACAAAAATAAATGAATAATAATTTGTTGTAAAGGATCCTGTATTAAAGATTAAAAGTTTAAGTTACTTTAGGGATAACAGCGTTATTTTTTTTGAGAGTTCTTATCGAGAAAAAAGTTTGCGACCTCGATGTTGAATTAAAATATCTATATAATTGTAGCAGTTATATAAGAAGGTCTGTTCGACCTTTAAAATTTTACATGATTTGAGTTCAGACCGGCGTAAGCCAGGTCGGTTTCTATCTTTTAATATTTAAAAAATTATTTTAGTACGAAAGGATTAGATAATTAAAATTATTTTTAATAATTGAATGAAAAGCTATTTTGGCAGATAATATGTGCTGGATTTAGGTTCCTGTTAAATAGAGTAATTCTATAAATAGCTAAATAATTAAGTTAAATCTAATTATTTTGTGACTTTAATAATTGTGGAGATTATCAATTTTTTAGTGTTAATTATTTGTGTTCTAGTTGGAGTTGCTTTTGTTACTTTATTGGAACGTAAAATTTTAGGTTATATTCAAATTCGTAAAGGTCCTAATAAAGTAGGATTTATAGGTATCTTACAACCTTTTTCAGATGCTGTAAAACTTTTCACTAAAGAACAAATAATTCCTACTGTATCTAATTTTTTGGTTTATTATATGTGTCCTGTATTTAGTTTATTTATTTCATTATTAGTTTGAGTAGTCGTACCTTATGAAACTGGATTAATGAGATTTAATTTAAGAATTTTGTTCTTTTTATGTTGTTTGAGTATAGGAGTATATTCAACTATAATTGCTGGATGATCTTCAAATTGTAAATATTCTCTTTTAGGTAGTCTACGTGCTGTTGCTCAGACTATTTCATACGAGGTAAGATTAGCTTTGATTTTGTTGTCTTTCGTGATGTTAATTGGTGGATTTAATTTAAATTTATTTAATCAATATCAAATAAATTTTTGATTTGTTATTATTGCATTCCCGTTGAGAATAGTGTGGTTTAGATCTTGTTTGGCGGAAACTAATCGAACACCTTTTGATTTTGCAGAGGGTGAGTCAGAATTGGTTTCTGGATTTAATACTGAATATGGTGCAGGAGGGTTTGCATTAATTTTCATAGCTGAGTACGCTAGAATTTTATTTATGAGAGTTCTTTTTGTTATTTTTTTCTTAGGAAGAAGTCCATTTAGAGTAATATTTTATGTTAAAAGAGTTATAGTTGCTTTTATTTTTGTATGAGTTCGTGGTACTTTGCCTCGTTTACGTTATGATAAACTAATATATTTAGCTTGAAAAAGTTATTTACCGTTGTCAATTAATTATTTAATTTTTTTTCTTGGGTTTAAAATATTTTGCTTTTGTTTAATTTATAATTAAATTAACATATTGATAAATAAGATTATTAAGAAGTATTTCTTATTTAATGTTTTCAAAACATTTGTTTTAAATTAAACTAAATAATCATTTAAGTATATTATCTCATCAGATTAATAAAAGTGGATTTATTAAATAAAATAGAAAGTATAAAATTGTTAATATTTGTCCTGTAATAATATAAGGATCTTCAACTGGTCGGGCCCCAATTCAAGTTAAAAGAAATACAATTACTACAAAGATTCAAAATAAAATTTGATTAAGTGGATAAAATGCTAGTCTTTGAAATTTTGATGTATGTGTAAAAGGTAAAATTATTAAAATAGCAATTGACGCAACTAAAGCAATTACTCCTCCTAATTTATTAGGAATTGATCGTAAAATAGCGTAAGCAAATAAAAAGTATCATTCTGGTTGAATATGAGGAGGAGTTACTAGAGGATTAGCTGGGATAAAATTATCTGGGTCTCCTAAAAAATAAGGAGCTAATAAAGTTAAAAATAATAACATAGTTAGTATTATAACAAATCCTACAATATCTTTAAAAGTAAAATATGGGTGAAATGGTACTTTATCCGATTGTCTTGAAATACCTAAAGGATTATTTGCGCCAGCTTGGTGTAAAAATAAAATATGGATTATCGAGAAAGCGGCAGCTACTAAAGGCAGGATAAAATGAAATGAGAAAAACCGGGTTAAAGTAGCATTATCTACAGAAAATCCTCCTCAAATTCATTGTACTAAATCAGTACCAATATAAGGGATGGCTGAAAATAAATTAGTAATAACGGTTGCTCCTCAAAAAGATATTTGACCCCATGGAAGAACATAACCTAAAAATGCAGTTGCTATAATTATAAATAAAATTACTACACCTACTATTCAGGCGTGAAAGTTTATATAAGATCTGAAGTAAATTCCTCGTCCAATATGAATATAAAGACAAATAAAAAAAAATGAAGCCCCGTTAGCATGAAGTGTACGTAAAAATCATCCGTAGTTTACATCTCGACAAATATGGGCAACTCTAGAAAAAGCAAGATCAATATGAGCAGTATAATGTATAGCTAGGAATAAACCAGTAGCAATTTGAACAATTAAACATAAACCCAATAACGATCCAAAGTTTCAAAATGTAGAAATATTTCTTGGAAGTGGTATATCAACAAGAGCATTATTGGCAATTTTAAATAATGGATGGGATTTTCGTAAAGGTGTTGTCATTATTGTAGTAATCGTAAAGGTCCTTTAAATAAATTAGTGATTTTTACTACAATAATTAATATTAATAAAAGATAGCAAATAATAAAAATAGTAAAAATTATTGAAGGAGTATTGTAAATTCAGTTAATAATAAAAGGTGTAGATGTCAATGATTTAAATGAAGAAGTTTGTAGTGATGATGAATTTAATATTAAAAAAGGATCCATGAATAAAAATAAAAAAGAAATAGAAAATATAAAGAAGAATATAAATAATAATGAATTAGAAAAATAAAAGGATTCATTTGATGCTAATGAAGCTACGTAAATAAATAAAACTAATATCCCTCCTAAAAAAACTAAGAATAAAATATAAGAAAATCAGAATGAGTATGTTGAAATTCCTACTGTAATGGAAATTAGAATTGTTTGAATTAATAATGTTAAGCCTATGGCTAAGGGGTGAGAGAGTTGTGTAAATAAGATTGAAAAAGTAAATAATAAAGGAATAGTTAATATTAAAATATCAGAGAATAGTTTAAAAAAATATTAGTTTTGGGAATTAAAGATAAAGATATTATTCTTTTTCTCTGAAGTTTTAAGAAATATATTTCATTATTGGTTTACAAGACCAAAGTTTTAAATTTAAACTATTAAAACTTTAAATTAATGATAAATTTTAGATTTTTAATAACGGTAGGTTCTTTGTTTATAATTTTTTGTGGATTATGAGGATTTATTTCTTATCATAAACATTTATTAAATTCATTATTAAGGTTAGAATTTATAATATTAGGTATTTTTTGGCTTTTAAGATTGCAAATAAGAAATGTAGGAAGAGAAATTTATTTTACTTTGTTTTTTTTGACTTTGGTTGTATGTGAAGGTGCTCTCGGTTTATCTTGGTTAGCTTTAATTGTTCGAAGTCATGGAAATGATTATTTTAAAAGATTTAATGTTTTAGAATGCTAAAAATTATATTACCTATAATTATATTGATAAAATTTAAAGATAATTGAAACTTGGTTCAAGTTGGATTAGGTTTATTAAGGTTTTTAGTTGGTTTAAATTGTTTTAGTAATATATATTTATACAATTTAGGATTTAGATTAGGTTTAGATTATGTAAGATATATTATAATTTATTTAAGTTCTTGAATTATATTTTTAATTATTATTTCTAGAAGACAGGTAAAATTTATAAAAAAATTCCCCTCAATATTTATTATTGTAAATTTATTTTTATTGTTAAGTCTTTATTTAACTTTTTCTACTTTAAATTATTTATTATTTTATATTAGATTTGAAATATCATTAATTCCTACTTTAATTTTAATTTTAGGTTGAGGATACCAACCTGAGCGTATTCAAGCCGGTATTTATATATTGTTTTATACTTTGGCTTTATCATTACCTTTATTGTGTTCTTTATTATTTATTTATTTTAAGGAAGGAAGTCTTACAATATTGTTAATAAAACCAGTTATTATTTTAAATTATGTTAATATAATTTGATATTTTAGTAGAGTTATAGCATTTTTAGTAAAATTACCTATATATATATTTCATTTATGATTACCTAAAGCTCATGTAGAAGCTCCTGTAGCAGGGTCTATAATTTTAGCTGGTGTATTATTGAAATTAGGGGGTTATGGATTAATTCGTATTTTAATTGTATTTCAAAAAATTAGTTTAAATTTTTCTTGGTTATGAATTAGAATTAGTTTAATAGGTGGTATTATTATTAGTTTAGTATGTTTACGACAAGTAGATATAAAGTCTTTAATTGCTTATTCTTCTGTAGTACATATAAGGTTAGTTTTATGTGGTTTAATGATTTTTAGTTGGTGAGGTTTAATAGGGGCTGTAGTAGTTATAGTAGGTCATGGATTATGTTCTTCAGGTCTTTTTTGTATGGCAAATATAGTATATGAGCGAGTAGGAAGTCGAAGACTTTTAATTAGCAAGGGATTATTAAATTTTATACCCAGAATAGGATTATGATGATTTTTGTTAAGTGTTGGTAATATAGCAGCTCCTCCTTCTTTAAATTTATTTGGTGAGATTAGTTTAATTATTACTTTAATAAGATGAAATAAATTAAGAATGTTTGGTTTAATATTACTTTCTTTCTTTAGAGCTAGATATACTTTATATATATATAGATTGAGTCAACATGGAATTTTTTTTAGGTCTTTATATTCTTGTAGCTCTGGTAAGGTTAATGAGTATTTAGTATTATTTTTACATTGATTTCCTTTAAACGGATTAATTTTAAATTTAAATTTAGTCAGTGGAATTATATATCTAAATAAAAATATTAATTAGATTAATATAAATAATAGATAATGGTTTGAAAAATTTATATACATATAACTAGAATATTATTTTTAGGTTTATGTTCTTTTATTTGTTGAGTTGTATTCATAATAAAAATATTTTCTGGAGAAGTTAATATAATTGAATGAGAATTAATAAGGTTAAATTCTTTATCAGTTATTTTTGTTTTAATTTTTGATTGAATTTCTATATTATTTTTATCTTTTGTTTTATTAATTTCTAGTAGAGTAATATTTTATAGAGGGAGATATATAGCTGGAGATAAAAATTTTAATCGATTTATATATCTTGTTTTAGCTTTTGTATTTTCTATAGCTATAATAGTTTTGAGACCTAATTTGATTAGAATTTTATTAGGATGAGATGGATTAGGGCTGGTATCTTATGCTCTTGTAATTTTCTATCAAAATGAAAAGTCTGCTAATGCTGGTATATTAACTATTTTATCAAATCGGGTTGGAGACGTTGCTATTTTACTAAGAATTGGTTTAATAATAAGATTAGGGAGTTGAAATTTTATTATATATAGATATTATATTTTAGATAAAGAATGAATTTTATTAAAATTTTTGATTATATTAGCTGCTATAACTAAGAGAGCTCAAATTCCTTTTTCTGCATGATTACCTGCTGCAATAGCGGCTCCTACTCCCGTATCTGCTTTAGTTCATTCGTCAACTCTTGTAACTGCTGGGGTTTATTTAATAATTCGATTTAGCTCTGCTTTAGAAAACTCAAAAATTCAAAGTTGATTATTATTAATTTCATGTTTAACAATATTTATAGCTGGGTTAGGTGCTAATTTTGAATATGATTTAAAAAAAATTATTGCTTTATCTACTTTAAGACAGTTAGGTGTAATATTAAGAATTTTATCTTTAGGTTATCCTGATCTTTCTTTTTTTCATTTATTAAGTCATGCATTATTTAAAGCTTTATTATTTATGTGTGCAGGAGTTGTTATTCACAGGGTAGGAGGTTACCAAGATATTCGTTATATAGGTTGTTTAATTAAATTTATGCCATTAAGAGTAGCTTATATAACAGTGGCAAATTTAGCGTTATGTGGATTTCCTTTTTTAGCAGGATTTTATTCGAAAGATATAATTTTGGAAGTAGCATTTATAAGGTGAATTAATTTTATTTCTTTTTTTTTATATGTATTTGCTACAGGTTTGACTGTAAGTTATACTATACGATTAGTTTTTTATAGATTAAGAGGTGAATATAATTTAAGATCTTTAAATAATGTATTTGATGAAGATAAAATTATAAATAATTCTATAACTTTATTAGGATTTAGGGCAATTATTATAGGAGCAGTGTTATCATGATTAATTTTTCCAGAACCATATATAATTTGTATAAGAATATTTATAAAAAATTTTGTGTTAATAATTACTTTATTAGGAGCATTTTTAGGATATATATTAAATTTATTAAATGTTACATATAATCTAAAATCTTTAATGAATTATAAATTTGTAGTAATATTTGGTTCAATATGATTTATACCTTTTTTAAGAACTAAAAAGATTAGAGAGGTAAATCTTAATAATGGGATTATAATAGAAAAATTAATAGATAAAGGTTGATATGAATATTTAGGTGGACAAGGTTTATACTATATGTTTTCAAAGTTATTTGTTATTTTAAATTTATTGCAAATAAATAGAATTAAAGTTTTTATAAAAATATTTATTATTGGAGTTGTTATAATATTTATATTTTTATAATTATGAGATTTATATAATTTATTTAGAATATTGCATTGAAGCTGCAAAAGAGACATAATTTGTCTGTAAATAAAACTCAAATAGTTTAATAAAAATATTAGTTTGTGGCACTTAAGATGTAAAATTTACTTTGAGTAAATTAGTTTTTAGAAATTAAAATTTCAGTTTTGTAATGAAAATACAATGTGTTAATTACACCATAAAAACTAGGAATATAAACGGAATTTAACCGCTTAAATAAAAGTTAGAAGCTTTGTTTTTGGTCATAATATTCCTCACTTGATAGGAACTAGAAAGTTCAGTTTTATTATTAACAGTAATATACCTCTATTTGGTTTTCTATCAATAAAATTAGAAGGCTATAAAAGCCTAAAATTTAGGTCGAAACTAAATGCAATAATTCGCTTTCTAATTTTAAGATTTTAAACCAGTTTAAAAAACTCTTTATGAATGCAACTCATACGTCATAATATTGACTATGGTTTATAAATTAAGATCAGTTTAGAGCTCCTTGGAATCATTCATAATAAAGTCCAAGTAGAAGAATAAATAAAAATACAATTCTTGTAAAGAATCAAGAAAAAATATTTGTTAGTCTTAAAGTTGAAGCAATAGGAAGTAACAATGTAATTTCTACATCAAAAATTAGAAAAATTACAGCAATTAAAAAAAATCGTAAAGAAAAAGGAAGACGAGCAGATCCTTTAGGGTCAAATCCACATTCATATGGTGAATTTTTTTCTCGATCTATAATTGTTTTTTTTGATAAAATAGTTGCAATAATTATAACTACGCATGAAATAACAAATGTTAAAATTGAAATTATTAATATTGTAAAAATTATTTTTTCTAAATTATTTAGACCTTTTGATTGGAAGTCAAATATACTTATTATACTAAAAAAATTATCCACCTCATCAGTAGATAAAAATATATAAGAATAATCATACTACATCTACAAAATGTCAATATCAAGCAGCAGCTTCAAACCCTAGATGATGAGCAGATGAAAAATGACATTTATAAAGTCGTAAGAAACAGACTGATAAGAATGTTGTTCCAATAATAACATGGAGACCATGGAATCCAGTGGCTACAAAAAAAGTTGATCCAAATACTGAGTCTGCAATAGTAAAAGGAGCTTCAATATATTCATATGCTTGAAGCAAAGTAAAATAAAATCCTAAAATAATAGTTAATCCGAGACTTTGAATTGCTTGGTTGTGGTTAGCTTCTATAATAGCGTGATGGGCTCATGTAACTGTTGCACCTGAAGAAAGTAAAATAGTTGTATTTAAAAGGGGAATTTGGAATGGATTAAAGGGTTGAATACCTAAAGGAGGTCAATATATACCAATTTCTACAGTAGGAGATAATCTTCTATGAAAAAATGCTCAGAAAAAAGAAAAAAAAAATAATACTTCTGATAAAATAAATAGAATTATTCCTCATCGTAGTCCTTTTATTACTGTTAAAGTATGTAATCCTTGGTAAGTTCCTTCACGAGTTACATCTCGTCATCATTGAATTATAGTCAAAATAGTTGCGATAAACCTTAAAATAAGAAGATTTATATTATATTGATGAAATCATTTTACTAAACCAGTAGTTAATATTATAGCTCTAATTGAACCAGTAAGTGGTCAAGGTCTTATATCTACTAAGTGATATGGGTGGAAACCATGAGATGATGTCATTTAGTTAATTTCTCCTGTATAAAGAGTTCTGAGAACAGCAAATACATATGATTGAATAATTGCAACAGCAGATTCTAGGATTAAAAGAAGAATTTGAGCAGTAATAAGAATAGATAAAATAGATAAACTTAATGAAGGTCCTACACCTCCTAATAAAGTTAAAAGTAAATGACCAGCAATTATATTAGCAGCTAATCGAATAGCTAGTGTTCCTGGTCGAATTACATTTCTAATTGTTTCAATTAATACTATAAATGGTATTAGAGCAAAAGGAGTTCCCTGGGGAACTAAATGAGCAAATATATGTTTAGTATGTTGAAATCAGCCAAATACTATTAATGTTAACCATAAAGGTAAAGATAAGGATAAAGTTATTGCTATATGTCTTGATCTAGTAAATACATATGGTAAAAGTCCTAGAAAATTATTAAATACAATAAGACTAAATAGGGCTACAAATAATATAGTTGACCCGATATGAGAGGGTTGAAGTAGGGCTTTAAATTCTTTATGTAGGGTTTGGATTACTTTCCTTCATAATAATGATCAACGTGAAGGGGAAGCTCAATATAAATAAGGTAGAAATATTAATCCTAGTATAGTAGAAATTCAATTTATTGATAAGTTAAAAATTCTTGATGAGGGTTCAAAAATTGAGAATAAGTTTGTTATAATTTTCAAGATTTAGAAATAATTTTGTTATCATAAGAAATTGATGATATATTATTAAAAGGTTTAATAAAATAATTTAATATAAAAAATAGTAAAAATATTAATAAAAAAAAGAAAAATAAATATAATCAATAAAGAGGAGCTATTTGAGGCATTAAGAAATATCTTTAAGATAATTTACGCATGACAAACGAATGTTATAAATTTAACTAATTTCTTCACCAGAAGTAGACGTTAATATACTATAGTAGATTTAAAAGATCTAAACTTACTTTCAGTCATCGGGTGAGTTTTCAATTGATAGAGAAACTCAGTTTAGAAATGAATTAATAGAAACTCTTTCAATTACAATAGGTATGAATCTATGATTTGCTCCACAAATTTCTGAACATTGTCCATAAAATAAACCTGGCCGATTAATTAAGAATCTAGTTTGGTTTAGACGTCCTGGAATTGCATCTGCTTTAATACCTAAAGCAGGTACAGTTCAAGAATGAATAACATCTGCTGCTGTAATAAGAACTCGAATTTGTGTATTTATAGGTAAAACTGTTCGATTATCAACATCTAATAAACGAAATTCTGAATCTTTTAGTTCATTAGATGGAATTATATAAGAGTCAAATTCTATTTGTAAAAAATCAGAGTACTCATATCTTCAATATCATTGATGTCCAATTGTTTTTAGAGTTATAGATGGATTATTTACTTCATCTAAAAGGTATAATAAGCGTAGTGATGGAAGGGCAATGAAAATAAGAATAAAAGCAGGAACTGATGTTCAGATAATTTCAATTGGTTGATTTTCTAGTATATATCGATTAATAAAGGAATTGAAAAATAAAGTTGATATTATATATCCTACAAATGTAACAATTAATACTAAAACTAATATAATATGATCATGAAAAAAGATTAATTGTTCTATAAGAGGTGAAGCACTATCTTGAAGACCTAAATATGCTCATGTTGCCATATGTATTTCTAAAAGAAGAATAAATCTTCCTAGTAGGAGCTTAAATCCTATACATCTATCTGTCATTTTAGATAATTAGTAATTAATGGAATTTCTATATATGAATGATCTGCTGGTGGATAAGAATGTTTTCATTCAATTGAAGATGGTAAAAATGGTGTAAAAATAACAGGTCGATTTGACACTAAGGCTTCTCAGACGATTAATAAAAATCCTAATGCAGCAACAAAAGAAATTATTGAACCTAGTGAAGATACAATATTTCAGGTTGCATAGGCGTCAGGGTAATCAGAATATCGTCGTGGTATACCATTTAATCCTAGGAAATGCTGAGGAAAAAAAGTCAAGTTTACTCCGATAAAGGTAATTAGAAAGTGTATTTTTAGTCATTTTGGGTTTAATGATAGACCGGTTATTAAGGAGAATCAATGAGCAATACCAGCGAAAATTCCGAATACAGCTCCTATAGATAATACGTAATGGAAATGGGCGACAACATAATAAGTATCATGTAAAATAATATCGATTGATGAATTAGCTAATACTACTCCAGTTAAACCTCCTACAGTGAATAAAAAAATAAAACCTAAAGCTCATAATAAAGATGGGGAGTAATTTATTTGAGTTCCATGAAGGGTTCTAAGTCATCTGAAAATTTTAATTCCTGTTGGAATGGCAATAATTATAGTAGCTGATGTAAAATAGGCACGTGTATCTACATCTATTCCAACTGTGAATATATGGTGAGCTCATACTACAAATCCTAAGATTCCAATTGCTATTATAGCATAAATTATACCTAATGTACCGAAAGATTCTTTTTTTCCTGATTCTTGTCTAACAATGTGTGAAATTATACCGAATGCTGGTAAAATTAAAATATAAACCTCTGGATGACCAAAGAATCAGAATAAATGTTGATATAATACAGGATCACCCCCGCCTGCTGGGTCAAAAAATGAGGTATTTAAATTACGATCTGTTAATAATATTGTAATAGCACCTGCTAAAACTGGGAGGGATAGAAGTAATAAAATAGCGGTAATAAATACTGATCATACAAATAATGGTATTTGGTCTATAGTTATACCATAAGATCGTATATTAATTACTGTAGTTATAAAATTTACTGCTCCTAAAATAGATGAAACACCAGCTAAATGTAAAGAAAAAATTCCTAAATCTACAGAAGCTCCTGCATGGGCAATAGCAGCTGCTAAAGGAGGGTATACAGTTCATCCTGTTCCCACACCTCTTTCAACTATACTTCTTGTTAATAAAAGTGATAAAGAAGGGGGTAATAATCAAAATCTTATATTGTTTATACGCGGAAATGCTATATCTGGGGCCCCTAATATTAAAGGAACTAATCAATTACCAAATCCTCCAATTATAATAGGTATAACTATAAAAAAAATTATTACAAATGCGTGAGCTGTTACAACTACATTATAGATTTGATCATTACCAATTAGGCTTCCTGGTTGACTTAACTCTGCTCGAATAATTAACCTTAATGATGTACCAACTATTCCTGCTCAAGCTCCGAAAACAAAATATAAAGTACCAATATCTTTATGATTTGTAGAAAAGAATCATCGTTGCAT